TGAATTCCATTTCATATTGATTAACTCAATAGGTAATGGAATTCGCTCCGCTCTTAGAATATGTAGAATAAGAATTCTTCTGTTTACCTTACTCAATTCAATTCAAAAAAAGAAAAAATACTTTCTTTTTGTTGACAAAAGAATAAACAAAAGATACTCCATTTTCTTTTTAGTATATTTTCTCATTTCCAAGGCGGGGAGTCTTATTTTCCGCATCTCCCTATTTGTTACAATAATACAACTTTTTTTTTCTCTATATCCACTTTTTATCTCTATCTATAGAAGAGCAAATAGAAAATCTTGAATCTTTAGTTACTAAAATCATTAAAACTAATTGATTAAAATTTTAAACCCTTTTGTGTAACTTTCTGGCTTTTTGATTTTCTATGAATTCCTATATACACCCCCATATATCTCTCGCGATCAACCCAATCAAGAAAATCAAAAACACTTAGTGAAGAGAGTCTGGATAAATAATGTATCAATTTTGAGTGATCCAAAATAGGTTTTTTTCTTTTGGATTCATTAAGAAAATGGATTTTTTTTGAGTTCTATCCTATTAATTGATAATAAAACTAAGGCCCTAAACTAAAATAATGAACCTTTAAATACCTATTTGAACTAATTTTTATTCATCCATTTGAATCTTTCCTAAAAAATATTGCAACCAATTGAATTCTTAAATCTAGACGATTGCTTATTCATAGGCTATTATGAGTTCAAGACAAGCCGCTATGGTGAAATTGGTAGACACGCTGCTCTTAGGAAGCAGTGCTAGAGCATCTCGGTTCGAGTCCGAGTGGCGGCATGCCATCTTCTAAAAAAACGAAATAGATCCTATAATGAATTCAATTCCTGATTTCTTGTAATTAAAGAACTCCTATTTTTTAAGATTTTTATGATATTTTCAACCTTAGAGCATATATTAACTCATATTTCTTTTTCGATCGTTTCAATTGTAATTACAATTCATTTGATAACCTTTTTAGTCGATGAAATCATAAAACTCTACGATTCATCAGAAAAGGGCATGATAATGACTTTTTTCTGTATAACAGGATTATTAGTTACTCGTTGGATTTATTCGGGACATTTTCCACTAAGTAATTTATATGAATCATTAATCTTCCTTTCATGGAGTTTCTCCCTTATTCATATAGTTCCGTATTTCAAAAAAAATCAAAATTTTTTAAGCGCAATAATCGGCCCAAGTGCTATTTTTACCCAAGGCTTTGCTACTTCAGGTCTTTTAACTCAAATACACGAATCTGAAATATTAGTACCCGCTCTTCAATCCGAGTGGTTAATAATGCACGTAAGTATGATGATATTGGGCTATGCAGCCCTTTTATGTGGATCATTATTATCAGTAGCACTTCTAGTCATTGCAGTTAGAAAAAACAGAAAGTTTTTTTTTACAAGTAATCATTTATTAAATTTAAATGGGTCATTTTTCTTTGGTGAAATCGAATACATGAATGAAAGAAGCAATGTTTTACAAAATACTTCTTTTTTTTCTCCGAAGAATTATTACAGGTCGCAATTCATTCAACAATTGGATTATTGGAGTTATCGGGTTATTAGTCTAGGATTTATCTTTTTAACCATAGGGATACTTTCTGGAGCAGTATGGGCTAACGAAGCATGGGGATCATATTGGAGTTGGGACCCAAAGGAAACTTGGGCATTTATTACTTGGATCGTATTCGCGATTTATTTACATATTCGAACCAATATAAAATGGAAGGGTATAAATTCCGCAATTGTGGCGTCTATTGGCTTTCTTATAATTTGGATATGCTATTTTGGGGTCAATCTATTAGGAATAGGACTACATAGTTATGGTTCATTTACATTAACATCTAATTGAATTCAAAAGGATTCAAAAAAGACTCTTATGAATAGAAAAGTGTACAGTGCATATGAGATAAAAAAACTTTATGTGAACTGATGAGAACCCTGTGAATCACTACAATATTTGATTCACAGGGTTCGCGCCGATTCAAATTCATTTTTTTACTTAACTTAAGAGAAGAAGAAAAAGCCTTCTTTTTTTCATTGTACAACGAACGATTAAAAAAAAACTTTTTTTTTATCATAGGATTTTTTTTTTATTCATCAAAACTATCTATAAAAAGAATTAGATAGAATAACTTCGACCTTGTCAACTGATAGTGAAAGAACAAAATCGGGGTACATACCAATACCTAGTATGGGTAAAAAGATAGAGATTGAAAGAAATAACTCTCGCGGTCCAGAATCAAAAAAATAAGAGTTTGGAGCATTAAATATCTTGTATCCATAGAACATCTGGCGTGACATAGATAATGAATAAATAGGAGTTAATATCATTCCAATTGCCATTACAAAAGTAATTAGTATTTTTGGCATTAAAAGGTATTTTTGACTGGTAATTAGTCCAAAAAATACTATTAATTCGGCAACAAAACCACTCATACCTGGTAATGCAAGGGAGGCCATCGAAAAGCTACTGAACATC